TATACAATTACAATTATGAAAAACGGAAAGATTCCTTAGATCTAATCATTCCATTATATTGACAATTTCGAAAAATGAGCATACTATGATGCTAGTATGAGGGCGGTTGGGAAAGTGGGCCCCCATCGTCTAGTGGTTTAGGACATCTCTCTTTCAAGGAGGCAGCGGGGATTCGAATTCCCCTGGGGGTAGGGTACTACGAAAGGAAGTTGATCATGGATTACCAATAAGTCGAAATTGGATTCTTCCTGGGTCGATGCCCGAGCGGTTAATGGGGACGGACTGTAAATTCGTTGGCAATATGTCTACGCTGGTTCAAATCCAGCTCGGCCCAAAAATTCGCCAATCTACCAAGCGATGGTATAACCCATTTGATAAATACCCCATACGAAGATAAAAGAGAATTCCATTTTATGCTAGATCCCTTATTTCGCTGGGATTGTAGTTCAATTGGTTAGAGCACCGCCCTGTCAAGGCGGAAGCTGCGGGTTCGAGCCCCGCCAGTCCCGATGGATCCAATATCCAAAAATGCATCAATTCACTTTTTTCTTTCTATGAACTATGCTTTCTATGAACTATGCTTTCTATGAACTATGAAAGGGTGTCGGGGACCTAATTTCATTCCCAAAGAAAAAGGGGAGTTTCGAACTTAAGTCTTTTTTTTTTTTCGCTTTTCTTTTTAAGTTTGTAACTAGGTGACTAATCGAAGTGAAAGGACAATCTGATAATACTTCATCAGATGATTCATTGTACAAGGAAGGCGTAAGGTAAGTTATAGAAAAAAACAAACGGATGATAAATAAAGGAATTTTGGAAGGAATTTTGGATGGATTGGGTCAGGAATCCAAATTCCATTTGGATTCGGTATGGAGAAAATAACTTCCTATGTTATAATATTATACTATTCAAGTCTCGACGACAAATTTATTTGGTAGATTAGATATTGTTATTCGTGATATTATTGATCTGATTCAGGACCATTGAGAAGTAATTCATTCATTGAATTTACAGACGAAAGGTTTATCATCTCTAAGGGATTAAATCCCGAGTTATTGTGAAGTAAAAAAACCGATGAGATTATGGAAGTAAATATTCTTGCATTTATTGCTACTGCACTATTCATTCTAGTTCCTACCGCCTTTCTACTTATCATTTACGTAAAAACCGTTAGTCAAAATGATTAATGCTATGGAATTTGAATTTGAAAATTCGATTTCGTGTCTTAACTTAAATGAAATGAGCGGACTTTAATCGTCAATATTGTATTTGATAGTATGGTAAAAAAGAAATAGATGAATCTTTCTTTCTACCATACTATCTACCTCTTAGTGTATATCTATTTCTTAGCCTATAAAGTTTTTAATTTCGAATAAATTAAGTTTCTGTAGATCAATCTACAATTGTCTTTATATATGTATGTGTATATGAATTCCATATATTTGTTTGAAATTCACAAAAGACCCCGATTTGCTACATCTATTCCTTCCAATCATCCGAATCCCTTTCTTTTCGATAGACAAAGAGGGGAATCGCTGAAATATCTCTTTGATTCAAAGAGTATGCTTCATCTCATAGATTCTTCAGTTGGAGTTCAATGGGATAAATTCAGACATTTTTTTATTTTGAATAGTTCAAAACGAGTTTGAGAATGATCTATAAAACAAAAGCTACGCTTTTATTCCTCAACTCAATTAGTAATACTTTTAGAGCCCACTTCTTCCCCACACTACGAGTGAAAGGGAAAATGTAAAGACTACCATTAAAGCAGCCCAAGCGAGACTTACTATATCCATGTGAATTATGTCCCCTATCTCTATAAATACAAAGGAATTTTTCCATTATTTCTCACTAATAATAATGGAATCAACGGTGCAGAGTCAAAACAAAAAGGGATTCTGTTTGAACACTATTGAGAAATCAACCCCCGATGGATTCGGATTTCAGATTAAACACAAGTAAGATATAAGTACATCCTAAGGAAGTGGGAACATGCCGGAATACGAATAAAATAACAAAAAAATGCCCTCTTTTCGATAAAAGTCAATTATCGATCCAATATGGACAAGATCGATTCTTTAGACATTCCCTTAGTGATAGAAGGGAGTCGTGAAGTCTTGATAGCCCCTCTGCCGGTTGATTTGACTATTCGAATCAAACAAAGTATCAACAGTCTGTTTCCTCTTCTTCTCGCGGGTAATCATTCTGCGGGTTATATCAGCAGAACAGAAGAGAAGAAGAAATTTCGAAGTTTTTTGTTTGTTGATCAGGCGACACCCAGATTTGAACTGGGGAAAAAGGATTTGCAGTCCCCCGCCTTACCGCTCGGCCATGTCGCCAAAATGATACAAAATAGATGAGAAAATTTTTCCGGATTACTGCATTTTTATTGTACTTGTATTTTGACTTCCCTTTTCCTTAATACTTTTCCTAAAGCAAACACCCCTCTTGCACTTTTTTTTGTATTTGATCCACGCCCTCAATTGATTATCTCATATCTGAAAATCCACCTTTGATTTTTCAATAGAAAAATGAGACAATTAGCATTGTGAATTTTCAGTCGACAAATTGGAACCATTAACTATTTCCCCTTACTTTGAATTCATGAACAATCCTGGGATTTGAATCGCCAATTTGTGTTTTACTAATGACATAAAAATAAAAAATACAAACTGAGACAGAACTAATTAGTCTTTATTTTTTCCATCAAAAAACCCTTCTCCATTTCCATTATAACAAAATAGATGAGTATATGTAAACCCCAGAACAAAAATTGTTACACAGAGATATAGGATTTAGATATGTTATCGATAGGGAATTGTCATAAAATTATCCTATCTCACTTGAATTTGGAATTCCCTATTTTTTTTTCATAGAAATTATCTTATGAGAAGCACGACCCCAGGTTGTCCCAAAATAAAAGAAAAAATAAAAGAGAAGTTGGGTAGTCGAGCTATCTGCGTGTTTACTAAATGCAAACCGTCTTCTACTCAAAAAAATAAAAAAAAGTAAAGCTACAAAAATATCTCTTCTCTACGAATCGTTTTTTCCCAATGCAATCCCTAACATAAGCAAACGCTGTGAAGGGCTATATCTATCCAACCCAACTATTTTTCTCAAATTCGAATATGTAATATCCTAATAATGGTAGAATTTGAATAATTTTATTAAGGCTATTCTATCCAAAATCCTACGACTTTCTTACTATTTATTAATATCTTAATAAGTCTAAGTAACGGAATTCTATTTCGAGGACTATTTTCTCAATTCCTTTCTGTTTGGATCTCTCAAAACTTTCCATTTAAGTAGAAAATTCTCTTTATTCCTGCGTTCATATGTAGTTGGTACATTTCATGCCAATATAGGCAGTTGGGTAAAATTTCATGTGATTCAGTAAACAGAACAGAATAGAAATTCCATCAGTGCTAGATCGTCGATCTAATTCGATGAAGAATGTGCTTACTACTTAATAATAGAATATAATAGAATGGGATTTTTTTAGAAATGGGAAATGCAAAATGCTGGGGGGTGCAAATGAGGGAATGTCTACAATACCTGGATTTAATCAGATCCAATTTGAAGGATTTTGTAGGTTCATTGATCAGGGTTTGACAGAAGAACTTTCTAAGTTTCCAAAAATAGAAGATACAGATCAAGAAATCGAATTTCAATTATTTATGGAAAGATATCAATTGGTAGAACCATTGATAAAGGAAAGAAATGCTGTGCATGAATCACTCACCTATTCTTCGGAATTATATGTATCCGCAGGATTAATTTGGAAAACCCGTAAGGATATGCAAGAACAAACTATTTTGATTGGAAACATTCCTCTAATGAATTCCCTGGGAACCTTTATAATAAATGGAATATATCGAATTGTAATCAATCAAATACTGCAAAGTCCCGGTATTTATTACCGGTCAGAATTGGACCATAATGGGATTTTGGTCTATACCGGCACCATAATATCAGATTGGGGAGGAAGATCAGAATTAGAGATTGATAGAAAAGCAAGAATATGGGCTCGCGTGAGTAGGAAACAAAAAATATCTATTCTAGTTCTATCATCAGCTATGGGTTCGAATCTAAGAGAAATTCTAGACAATGTTTATTATCCTGAAATTTTTTTGTCTTTTCTGAACGATAAGGAGAGAAAAAAAATGGGATCAAAAGAAAATGCCATTTTGGAGTTTTATCAACAATTTGCTTGTGTCGGCGGGGATCCGGTATTTTCTGAATCCTTATGTAAGGAATTACAAAAGAAGTTCTTTCAACAAAGATGTGAATTAGGAAGGATTGGTCGACGAAATATGAACCGAAGGTTGAACCTTGATATACCCCAGAATAATAGATTTTTGTTACCACGAGACCTATTGGCAGCCGCCGATTATTTGATCGGACTCCAATTTGGAATGGGTACACTTGACGATATGAATCATTTGAAAAATAAGCGCATTCGTTCTGTAGCGGATCTTTTACAAGATCAATTCGGATTATCTCTGGTTCGTTTAGAAAATGTGGTTCGAGCAACTATATGTGGAGCCGTTCGCCATAAATTAATACCAACTCCTCAGAATTTGGTAACCTCAACTGCATTAACAACCACTTATGAATCTTTTTTTGGTTTACACCCCTTATCTCAAGTTTTAGATCGAACAAATCCATTGACACAAATAGTTCATGGACGAAAATTGAGTTATTTAGGTCCCGGAGGACTGACAGGACGAACTGCTAGTTTTCGGATACGAGATATCCATCCTAGTCACTATGGTCGTATTTGCCCAATTGACACATCGGAGGGAATCAATGTTGGACTTATTGGATCCTTAGCAATTCATGTGAGGATGGGTCATTGGGGATCTCTAGAAAGCCCGTTTTATGAAATTGCAGAAAGATCAACAGGGTTACGACTGCTTTATTTATCGCCAGGTAGAGATGAATACTATATGTTAGCGACAGGAAATTCTTTGGCGTTGAGTCGGGATATTCCGGAAGAGCAG